TCTGTATCGGGGATCGTCGAAATAAGCAAGAATACTATTTCTACGTAAAATCCCATTTATGGGTATTTCAATCGAGATACCAGAACGGGGCATTAGTTCTTTCTCCCGTTCTTGATCATATTGGAATGGGATGATGAATCTATTTCTTCGCCTTTTCGCCAATAAATCAGAATTCTCGTGGAGAATGGCAGGATATAGGAAATTCCAATGACCATTAGATATGATTCGATCAGGTCCTGAATAATCAAGAATCCCCTGCCCTTTTTTACTGGAAGGATCCGAACTAAACAATTTGTGTCTCACTCGATCATTAGTCACTGAGAGGTCAGAAATATATCTCCGTTCGACAGAAAGAGAATGAAGATTCATTTGATCTTGATCCTTGTGGAGCGAAAAAGTGACTATACTGGATCTGCACGGACCTCCTGATAATATCCATAAATGACTTGTTTTTGGTAAGAGATGAACATTGCCATATCTATATTCAGGCGCATGGTACACATCGGTACTCCAGTGCATTTCTCCCTCTGAGTCAGAATAAATATGTTTTCGAACCCTCTCTTTAAAATTGAAAGTGGATGTTCCAGCGCGAATCTCAGCAATCACTTGTTCTGATTCTACATATTGATCGTTTTGAACTAAAAGAAAACTTTTTGGTGGAATATTCACATTATGTAGAATATCCTGACTCTCAATAGTTACATACAGGTCTCTATAACATAGAAAAGCAGGATGTCCATGACGTGTACGTGTGGGATGAACCAAATCCTCATTGAATTTTATTTTTCCATTAGAAGGAGCTCGTACATGTTCTGCAGTACCACCTGTAAATACTCCACCGGTATGAAAAGTTCTTAATGTTAGTTGAGTCCCGGGTTCCCCAATTGATTGACCTGCAATAATACCTACTGCTTCTCCCAATTCGACCAGGTCGCCATGAGTGGGACTCCGACCATAACATAATCTACAGATCCAAGATGTACTCCTGCAAATAAAGGGGGTTCGAATATATATTGATTGTGCTCGAAAGGTTATGAATCGATTGACAAGTCCAATACCAATATCTTTATTTCGAGTGGCAATGCATCGTAGACCCATATATATATCGTCTGCTAATACACGACCAATTAGTGTTTGGATCCAAATTTTTTCCGTCATCCCATTTCGAGGACTCACGGAAATACCTCGGATAGTGCCACAATCTGTTCTACGCACAACAATGTGTTGAACTACTTCAACAAGTCTACGCGTGAGGTATCCAGCATCTGATGTTCGTACAGCAGTATCCACAACTCCTTTTCGGGCTCCGTAGCAGGAAATTATATATTCCGTTAAAGAAAGTCCTTCGCGTAAATTGCTTTGAATGGGTAAATCAATCATTTGTCCTTGGGGGTCCGACATTAATCCTCTCATACCTACTAATTGGTGTACCTGAGATGCATTTCCTCTAGCTCCCGAAAAGGACATTATATGGACTGGATTAGAAGGATCAGTCATCCTAAAATTAGGATGCATTTCTTGTCTCAAATATTCACTTGTAGCATACCATATCTCAATGGATTGACGCAATTTTTCTACCGCGTGTACATTCCCATAATGATGGTGCTTTTCTAAAATCAAACTTTGTTGTTCAGCATCTTGGACTAGCCATCCCTTAGAAGGTATTGTTAAAAGATCATCAATTCCTAATGAAATGGATGTAGCAGTGGCTTGCTGGAAACCCAGAGTCTTTACTTGATCCAGGATGTGCGATGTATATGCCATTCCGAAGTGATCTATTAATCTACTAATAAGTCGTTTCATGGCAGTTGCATCTATCACTTTATTGTGAAAAACCAGATCGGCCCGTTCTGCCATAAGTACCTCCATATTCCGCTGAGTAGGATTCGACAATGGGTTTGAGTCAGTGATTTGAAGACTTCCTTTCCTCGATCTTGATTCACGTAGAAATTCAGGAATTATGATACCGGTTGAGCCGTAGAGAACCGAATTCCCACGGTATCACATAATTACTTAGCTTAGGTATCGTATGAGTAGGCCCGACAAAACCCTTGTATGGCTTCTTCTATTTCTCGATAAAAAGAAATATGACCAACAGTTGTTCGAATGTATATACAAAGGATTTCTTTTTTTACACTTCTTACTATTAGATAGTGCCCATAAATCTCATGATAGGTACCCAAAGATTCATATTGAACTTCGATGGGAACTTCTCTTGAGGCAATGACACGTTGATCGAGTCGCCACCGGAGCCACAAAGGACTATCTAAATTGATTCGTTTCTGCCGATAAGCTCCAAGTGCATCATAGGAACTACAAAAATAGGATTCTTTCTCTTTCGTATACTTATTATCGTCAACCGTTTCATTTTGATAGTTTCTTCGATTACATGGATTATACCTATTTGAACAAATACCTCGACGATTCCCGATCGTTAATATATAGAGTCCAATAAGCATATCTTGAGTTGGTACGGAAATGGGATCTCCAATAGCTGGAG